AAAAATTCACAAGATGAAATTTCCATTTCTTCATCAGAATAAGAGTTCCTTTTGAAGCCAGAATCGCTTTTCCTTTATATCGAACATAATGTATGAAAGTATCTTTGAGGAACCATAGGATCCTCTGAAAAGAATTACAACACACGACCATAAGATATTCTATTTTTCCAAAGAAAAGTGTTCGCTCAATAAAGATTCCAGAAGATATTGATCGTAAATAAGAAGACTGTTTACGAAGAAATAGGAATAGATATTCAAATTCATATACATAAGAATTATGTAGGAACCAAAAGAATCTTTTCTTTCTTTTTGAAAAGACGTAAATAGATTTCTTTGAAGTAATCAGACTATTCAAATTATGATATTCGTGGAAAAACAATCGCAAGAAATGCAAAGAAGGAACATCTTTGATCCAGCATTGAAGGATTTGAACCAAGATTTCCAAATGGATAGGATGGGGTATTAATAGATCTGACACATAATTTAAATGTGATAATTTATCCTCTAAAAAGGGAAATATTGAATGAATAGATCGTAAATTCTGAGATTTTGGTATTCGTTTTTCTTCAAGGGAAGATACTAATCGTGATGAGAATGGAATTTCCAGAATGACTCCAAAAACTTCTGATATCATTTGAGAATAAAAATGAGAAGAAAAATAATTCTTGTGACCCCAAAATCCATTTTTGTTAGAATCATTCACCGAAGAAATCAAAGATTCCTGTTGGTACATTCGAGTAATTAAACGTTTCACAAGTACTAAACTATATTTATTGTCATAACCGATAATTTCCACAGGTTCGTAAAAAATCAAACTATTGAAGCTATGATAATGAACAAGTGAGTAAATATACTCCTGAAGGAGTAGCGGATAGAGGAAGTTTTGTTGCCGAAATCTATCTTTTTTAAATCTAAATATCCTTGTCATTCTGCCATTTAAATACATTTCTACTGTAACCAAAAAAGGGAGGCACTTCTTGTGTTATGAAATGATACATAGTGCAATATGGTCAGAACGGCGTATGCATATGTTGTGTTTCTCTTATACTAAAATACTATTTAGAATTTTAGAATAAACTATAATAATATATAATAATAATAGAATAAAATACAAAATAAGAAGTAAAAGATTATCTAAAAGTAAGAACAAATAAAGAATATATACCCCGGAGACAGAGAGCCCAATCTACAGATCTTTTTGCTTTCCCTTTCTATCCAATTTTGGTTTCTTTTCCTTTTTAAATATAACTAGACTAACAATAAGAAAAAGGGTAAAGATCTTTTATTTTTGCAACCCAATCACTCTTTTGACTTTGGAAAAAGATTCTTTTTTTATCACTATACTATTTCTTAGACACATCCGTCTCCAATCCACAATAAAGAATAATTAGGATTAAAAAAAAAAAAAAGAATCAATGGTCCACTCAAAATTCACAAGAGAACCTTTTCCCACATCAGGCACTAATCTATTTTTAACGTATAATTAGTAATTTGATCGGGTAATCATTCAAATTAAGAAATGAAGCTCGTTGCTTTTTTGTCTTATTCGAATTGGAGCCATAAGACTCTATCCATTTATTCACTAGACCCAAAATACTTTACTGAACTTTAAAGATTTTATAAAAAGAAAAATTCTTGTTCTATTTATATTATGAGTACTAGAAATCTTCTTTTTCTATGATTTTATTATTCTTTATTTTTTTTTTTTTTATTTTTTACGACATGCTTTTTTTTCCATTCATTACCTTTCAGGATCAGTCGCGGTCTTATAAACTCTACCAATAGTCTAGACGAATTCCTTCATCCAAATGTGTAAAAGATCAAAGATCATAGTCGCAATTAAAAGCCGAGTACTCTACCGTTGAGTTAGCAACCCGGATCAATATGAAGTGTAGATATGATCGAAATAAAAAAAAATCTAGCAAACTCATCCATTTTACTAAAGTGAAGGAAAGAGCCAATAGGGAATGAAATGGGGATAAAAAGATCTATTTATATACGATCAAATTATATTTGTTTGATACACCATTGTCAATATGAATGGACTTTTTAGAAAACAAATTTAAAGAAATTATATATAAATTTGTGTTGTATTTGAAAGAATAAAACTTTGAGCAGAAAAAAAAGAAGTAATAAGGAAAAGGTAGAGATAGAAAAAATGCGGCTTTTTTTAATAAACTTTCTTTAATAAAAAAAGAAAGGTACAATACAAATATAAGAAGAAAGGTTACCCCCCTCTTGTCGAGGGGGGTCCACAAAAATAAGCAAGAAAAAAATATAAATATAAATATAAAAATATAAATAAAAATATAAATATATAAAATATATATATATATATAAAGAAGTATGAATAGAAGAAGTATGAATAGAAAAAGAAAAGAAAAAGAAAAGAGGAAACTTTGAATAAAGAATTACACAAAGATAGGTTTATTCAACTCTATCTTTGTGTAATTCTTTATTCATGATTCTTGTTTTTCCTTTCTTTTTTTATCAAAAGAAATTCGAAATTCTTTAAAGAATTCTGCCTTCCTTAAAATATCATAAACAGTTCCTGTGGGTTGAACACCTTTTTCAAGGAAATATAAAATAGCAGGAACATTTGAATAAGTTTGATTCTTTATCGGATCATAAAAACCCACTTTTCGAAGATCTCTTCCTTCTCTTCGGGATCGAACATCAATTGCAACGATTCGATAGATGGCTCATTGGGATAGATGTAGATAAAAGATGCCCCCCTAGAAACGTATAGGAAGTTTTCTCCTCATACGGCTCAAGAAAAAATGATTCTAATTTTTCTAATTTCTAGAATTTCTATTTCGATCTATATAGATCGAAATAGAAATGGATCCATAAAGAATTAGACTGTAATTTGAGCCTTTTTTCCTTCTTTACAGAAAAAGAAATTTCATTTGTACTCCTAACTCAAGTTGGATAGTTTTGAAAGAGTTCGAAAGGAAATCCTTCGAATTTCTTGAGCTGTCTCTACCCTATTTTTTTTTTACTCATTCTGATCCAATTGTTGAGACAAGTTAAAATAGTGTTTCCTTGTTCCGGAATTTATTGTCTTTGCTTTGCGCTTTGTGAAATCATTGGGTTTAGACATTACTTCGGTGATCCTTACTCCTTTTCAAAAAGGCAGCAACATACCTTTTGTTCTTTCTGTAAAAATCATACGAACGATTGATTCCTTTGTAATACACTCTTGATCTAAACAGTTTGAAAATTTCGATAAATTTTACTTTTTTTCATTTCAAACTTGTTCAAATTTGAACCTCTCCTTTTATCTATATTTATATATAGATGATATATTTACAAAGTTGGTCTAACTTATTGATTGTCACTAACCCTAGATTATTCCCCCGATAAATGAATGAATCATTTTTGCTCGAGCTCCATCATATGCTATACCTTTCTATACCATTAGTATCTTTCTTTAGCAACCCAAGACAAATTCAATCAGGTTCCTAGCAGAACAAACTATGTCGAGACAAGAGCATCTTCATTCGTATAGAAAATGGTGGATGTCATAATCCACATCCAATCATGTCCTTCAAGTCGCACGTTGCTTTCTACCACATCGTTTCAAACGAAGTTTTACCATAACATCCCTCTCATTTTAATTTTGAACCGTATGCAATTGATTCAATATGGAATCATGAATAGTCATTGGCTGAACCGATACATAATAATCTACACTTATAAACACTTATATATAAGTGTTTATCCGGAAAAGATTTCACTTAAAATTACCCCATATTTTCTCATATGAATAATATCACATGAAAAAAATCAGGTTTAAGCAAACTTATTTACACCTTCAACAAATCTTTTGGGATTTTCCATAATAAAGGATCCCCCTTTTTCGTTAAAAAAAGAAAGAAATTAGAAACCTAAAAAAAACCTTTGACTTTCTTTTCATTCAAATGAAAAAGAAATCCCCATGAATGGCTAAAAGTTTTTAGCCACTTTAACTAAATAATATACTAAACTAAATATTTCATTATATTTCATTGAAATATTCAATTATAGAATAATAAGATAATCTGAAATAATGAAAAATAATGAAATAATAAGATATTCTTAATAAGAAAAATATACAATATATTCTTATGTCATAATTATGACATATTTTTTCATTTTTTATTTATGAAATATGATTTTCTGATTCTAATATTATGATTTACTTCTTTTTTACCATCTCCAATTGAATCTGATTTTCATTTCTTATTTTCATTGAATTTAAAACATAATTATGGAGTAGAAAAAGTCTCGTGTAAGGTAAGATCAAAGAGAAAAAAAAGAATCCTCAAATTATGAAAATTATGGTCTTTTCGCATCCATCTCCATCTTATAAAACAAATAATCGTTAACAAAAGGAATCACAAATATTGAAGAATAAAATACTTGAGTAATTTAATAAATAAAGTAAAAAAAAAAAGATATGATTCTTAGAATTCAGATTGGATAACATTGTATCCAAAATTAAAGTATCCAAAATTAAACAGAAAATTGTTGAATTAGATTTTCAATAGAGAAGAATCTTTCGTTTTGGATGCAAACGATCTGGGACGGAAGGATTCGAACCTCCGAATAACGGGACCAAAACCCGTTGCCTTACCGCTTGGCCACGCCCCATTTTTAGTTGGTCTAAAAAAGACTAAGATAAATATTGGTTATTCGTCAATAACCAACCAAAAGAAATATAGGACATGTTGTCGCTAGGATTCAACACAATGGATATGGATATAGAATCAAAAAGATTAATTGATCATTACTTAGAATTCAATTAAGATATTGTATGAAAATAGAATTCTTTGTATCCTTATTTTATTGGGTAGAAGTCAAAGAAAAAGAAGAATTTCTTTCTTTTATCTGCCTTTTTCTTTTCAATTTTCCCTCAGAAAAACAACTCAATCCAATCTGATAATTTATTATCATTTCCATTTCATTTGAATTTTGAATAACAAGAAAAGAATATTTGTTATGTTTAATATCTTTAGTTTAATCTGTCTCTGTCTTAATTCTACCCTTTATTCGAGTAGTTTCTTCTTAGCCAAATTGCCCGAAGCTTATGCCTTTTTCAATCCAATTGTAGACGTTATGCCGGTTATCCCTGTACTTTTTCTTCTCTTAGCCTTTGTTTGGCAAGCTGCTGTAAGTTTTCGATAAGAATGAAATCTCTATTCAATTCAAAATTTATTCGATAAAAAACAGATAAAATTTTGATTCTGAAAATCAATAAGATCATAAATAATATTCAGATAAGTCTGGACATTAGGAACCCTCGATTCAAAAAGCTAAATTCTGGTATTTATTATTGAATTTGAATAAGGGAAGGGGCGATGATCTTGATCTTTAATCAGCTAATCAGCTGATTCTTTTTGTTCTGACTTTTCCTTTAGAAGATCCCATACAATACCTAATTATAGATATGGATATGGCAAGAAATTTTTGGTAACAAAAAAAACGAATATTTTTCATAAAATATTATTCATAATATTACATTAGAATATTACATTAAAAATAGAAAGAAATTTGGAGTGTCATGTCAAAATAGTGTATAGCGTGTGTCGTAAAATAGGTGATCTATTTCCTTAAACAAAAAATGATCTTATCTTGGAGATTTTTAATGCTTACTCTTAAACTATTTGTTTATACAGTAGTAATATTCTTTGTTTCTCTCTTCATCTTCGGATTCTTATCTAATGATCCGGGGCGTAATCCTGGGCGTGAAGAATAAAAAAAGAGATGAGATTCGTTTTTACTTTTTCCTTGATTTTTTCATAGGTAAATGTATAAATAAATGGAATAGATGCTAAATAAAGATAAAAGATTTATAAAAGAAACTAATCGAAAATTATTCCAATTCGAAAATAGCAAGTGATCAGGGGGGTCGGAGAGAGAGGGATTTGAACCCTCGGTACGAATAATTCGTACAACGGATTAGCAATCCGACGCTTTAGTCCACTCAGCCATCTCTCCCCATTCAAAATGGGAAATTTATCATGTGATTTCACGCGTGAAGTCAAGATTGAGAACAATCTTTATTTTCCTTCACTTCAATGATCCGAAACAGATTTCTCCAATAGAAAGAATACTTTACTTCTTTTATTTTGTACAAATTTTTACAAAAGCCGACCTGATTAAGTATAAGTACTGGCCGGGCCAGTACTTCTTTTGTTCCGACGAATAAAAATTGTTATTGAAACAAGAAGACTCATTTTCATTGCCATTCCTAATCATTAGAAATTATATAAGATTCTAATGGAGAAATTCTCTTAGAAATTCTTTCAAAAATTCTAGATTACTATAGAATATTCTATCTATATATTCTATAGTAATTATAGGAAATTAGAGTATAAATTAGAATATTTAGCCTTTCTATTAAAATTTATAGGAAAAGTGTTCTAGTAATAGTATTCTATTATATAGTAAACTACTATTTTTTGTCTTTATTTTCTTATTCTTAAGTATAAGATTATAAGATTCGGAAATTCATCAATGAAAAACAAATTTCATTCTAAATGAAAGTTGAAGTTCAGTATTTGATTCATATTTCATATTAATATGAAATATATAATTAATATGTAGCTATGTAGCGGGTATAGTTTAGTGGTAAAAGTGTGATTCGTTCTATTAACAACTTCAATAGTTAAGGGGTCTTTCCATTTTTTTCATATTTTATATTCCATTCCGATAAAAAACTTTATTTCTTAAAAAGATTTAATCCTTTACCCCTCAATAGGACATTTGAGGAAAGAATATACATTCTCACGATTTCTATCCAAAAGTCAATCAGAATTTTACAGAATTTTAATAAAAAAATTGGATTATGGAGTCGAGAAGCATAATTTTTTTGATTGGTTAAATTCTTCCAATCCAATGAGTATGAATAAAGGATCTATGGATAATAGTACAAAACTTTCAATCGTAACTAAATCTTCAATTTTTGCGCTGAAAAAGGGCAAGATTGAAGCCAAATAGCTAGAAAATGATGGTTTTGGTTTACTAGAACCCTCGGCTTCTTATTTCAGCTCGGTAGAAACAAAATTATTTTCCTTAGGATCCCCCGAATAGAAAAGAAATAGGGAACGAAGTAACTAGACTAGAGACTAGAAAGATTTGATAGAATCTCCCTCTTCTATAGGGATCATCTAAAAAGCAAGTAACTTTAGATGCATTCGTAAAAAAAGCTGACATAGATGTTATGGATCTCATTTTTTCTATGATGGGAATACATAGATATTCCATAAAGGAGCCGAATGAAACCAAAATCTCATGTTCGGTTTTGAATTAGAGATGTTAAAACTGATCAAACAACGTCGACTATAACCCCTAGCCTTCCAAGCTAACGATGCGGGTTCGATTCCCGCTACCCGCTATATATATTATATATTCCTTAACTTCATAGGATATACAGATGCCTTATCCTTTTTGATATGCATCCTTCTTTTTATTGTTTATTGTATTCCCTAAATACGTCACATTTTTTTTTTATGA